ACGATGATAAAAAAAAATGACTGGCAAAAGAGAAATTGGCGAGTTTTCATTATTTAATTAAGAAATCCAATTGTTGGTCATTAAAGAATACAAAAGAAAGAATTTCAAATTTACAAGATACGATCTATCTGGATCTAAAGTGTCAATTCCAACAAATATTGAACTAAAAAAAATTATTGATTTCGAAATGGTTTGCCATCTGAGATGAATCTATTATTTCGATTTGTTATTTGTTATTGAATTGCGTGGGTTTGCATACGCATAAAGACCATAAAAAGAGTTTCGTTTTATGGTTCTTTCATATTTATGGTTCTTTCATATACGTTTTCTTTAATTGAATGAACGTTCTGATTCTCAATTTATCAAAATACTTCAATTGGTACACGCAAGAAATAGGCTAATTCAGCAGCCTTTTGTTCAATTTCTCGTGGAGTCAAATTCTCATCAGTACGGGTCAAGGGAATGGACCCCTGGCCTCGAATGTCCATATAAAGAACACGACGAGCATAAATACCCTCTTTAACTTCTATTCTAACGGACTGAATATCTTTTATAAGGAATCGGAGGAATATGCGACGATTTTTTCCCGGAAATCCCCAACGAAAAATACAGACTATTCCTTCCTTTCTATCGAATCGATCATAACCACTACCTACATTCCAGGAAATTGTGCACCACAAATAAGAGCTAATAAAGAGACCCGCAATTCCGTAGAAAGACATCACGATTCCTTGTGGAAAAAAAACGATTTGCTGAGGCGGAAAAAAAGATATCAAATTTCTACCAAGATAACTGGAAGTTCCAACTAATAAGAAGCCTAATGAACCTAAAAAAAGGATAAAGGCCCAGCAGAAATTACTTATTTTTCGAGACCCCGTTATAAGTTCTATCCATATATGTTCTGATCGCCAAGTCATACTTTACCCGATTGCATTTTATTGGAATTGAGATAATACCCCAGAGAAATTTGACTTTACTTTTTTGTTTCCGAAGTAACTCTCATCAACTAGCACTAGTTTGAGGTGAACTAGCACTAGTTTGATGTCAACCTTTAGGAGTAATTCATCAAATTGGTTAAATCTAAAATAATAACATACTCTTTATTTAATACGATCCCACTATACATATCGATATACATAGAGATTCACCGACTACATTTCAGCCATCCAGCGATCCTGATCTATTTTAAAATTGCTAGAATTGATATATCCATATATCATGTTTCTGCAGGCATAAGAGTTTTTTCCTCTATGTTCGGTGGAAATCACATGTTATACTATATTCCAATAAATAGATATCCGTGTTATGATACAAGTCCACGTTTTCAAAAAAAATGGATGAGATTGGGTCCCAGCGGATCTAAACAATCTTGTTTTTTTGAACATGAAGAAATAAAGAAGCCATTGCAATTGCCGGAAAGACTAGGCCTACTAACGGCACAAAAATAGATGGAAGGTTCAAATTTGTCATAGAAGGGGTACCTCGATTTACTATTTGTATCTGTTATTATGTTATTATATAAATAAAGATATCTTGTAATAATTATAATTAAATTAAGAATTTTAATTCTAATTAGATAATATTTATTATTAATAGAATTTGAAGAATTTGAAATTCTTAGTATAGATCTAAGTGTCTATATATCTAAATCTAACTGAGTACGTATAATAAGTGCAAAGAATGTAGAACTGTAGAACTAAATAAATGGACTTATTCATCTACTACATGAGAAAAATATGTATGATAATAAACTTTATTATTTTTCTTCATTTCTTTGTCTTTTGTTCTTGTCTTCTAATTTTCTAAAAATAGATAAAGAGTTTTTTACAGATTATTGAAATATTCGTTCGAATCCGACCCAACATGAATTTTAAGCTAAAATGGTTTTTCGGGAGATAGAGAAAGATACAAAACTCTATTATCTATATTTTAATTTCCAATTATATACCTAAGACAAGAAGAAATTCGTTTTATTTTCCTAATTTCACGAAAGGAAGAACTCACTCTTGTTGATAAAGGCTTTTTGATTCGTAATCAGGAATATAGATCAAAAAAGAGTTATCCTCAACTTGAGTTTTGATTCTTTCTACAATTAGATCTTCTATCACCAAAGAAAACGCCATTATTATCTTATTTACTTTGATTCCGATAAACTAACTACTTTTTTGTTTGCTACAAACACAAATAAAATAATTGAACTTAGTGCTCTACTTGATTTTGCTTGACTTTTGATTCAAAGGAAAAAAGGCGTGGAGCTTAAATAATTCACTCAGAACGCTTTTTAAAAGATTACGTGGTACAATTTGGTCGAATAAACCCTTCTGAAATAAGTATTCAGCTGCTTGTGAACCTTCGGGTACTGTTTTATTCAATGTTTGTTCAATTACTCTTTTACCTGCAAATGCAATGTAGGCATTGGGTTCGGCAATAATGATATCCCCCAACATACCAAAACTAGCTGTCACTCCACCAGTTGTAGGAGATGTAAGGATTGATACAT